GGGCATCTTTAGAGTATACCGAATCAGTATAGCTACCCTTCTTCTGACACAGCAACGCAATGAGAATAAGTAGCGAAAGGGAGTACTAAAGAATTTATTTCTTCCTTTCCTTTACCTCTTGATGTAAAATGATGCTGTATTTAATAGAAAATTCTTACAATTCAAGGAATTATCCTATTTCCATAATTTAAAGTAGATGACAGATCTCGAAATTTCCTTTTCGTGATTGTAAAATTTCGTGGTTGTAAAGACAGTTTACCCCCTCTTTTTTTTTGAAGGAATTGGTTAATCGTCCAGTAATACGAGTAGTAATCCGAGTGGTAGATCCTATGAAAGAAAGTGATGAAAGAATAAAATAATTGGAATCAGTAGTTGTAATAAATTGTCGGATTGGATTTCAATCCCAATCTTGATCTAGCTCCAGGGATGAGACTTTTTTTTAATATGGAAATCAAAATGGATGAATTTTATTCAATAATAATTGAATTCACAAATACGAATTCAAAAAGAGTTTCATTTTTGAATGAAGTTATATGAGTTCGTATTGTTAGTTTATGCTCAACAGCTCGGTCCATCGGAATGGGGAGATGGCTAGATGTTAGAAATGATCGAGTGGTTTCGTTTATATGCCTGTCACTTTATCTTTGTTGGTGCCGTTTATAACGATAGATTAATCAAAAACTTTCAATCGAATTTATTCTTTCAATTGGTATTTTTTTATATCCTACTATTTTCCAAAAATCGAAACTTAGGTAAATGCTTTAGAAACATATGTATAAAAAAAAAGACCTTATTTCATTTAATCCCTTCATGCTTACTATAACTAGTTATTTTGGTTTTCTACTAGTGTCTTTAACTATAACTTCAGCTCTATTTATTGGTCTGAACAAGATACGACTTATTTAGAATTTCTATATTTGAAAGAAACAATTAAGAACGGAAATCTTTCTGTGAGATTCCGTGTATTCTATAGTTACTTACTGGTCCAATTGTAAATTCTTAGTCATTGAGATTCACGCGGATTTGGATTAATATTTAGGTATCTATATGATATTACCCCTTATTTTCTCCTTTTCAAAAAAAAAGTGAAATGATTGAAGTTTTTTTATTTGGAATCGTGTTAGGTCTAATTCCTATTACTTTGGCCGGATTATTCGTAACGGCATATTTACAATACAGGCGTGGTGATCAGTTGGACCTTTGATTAATTAACATTTTAGCCTCTCCCTTTCTTTAATCCACAGGAGGTTAAGTTATTATAATTATGTTTCAAGTGACGCAATCCATTTCAGTCTAATTTGATCTACGAAGAAAAAATCACGCTCTGTAGGATTTGAACCTACGACATTGGGTTTTGGAGACCCACGTTCTACCGAACTGAACTAAGAGCGCTGTCTTATCAGAAGAGAAAAGACTCTAAAGATAAAGGATTCTTTGAATCTATTTTTTATTTTATATGGATATAAGTTTCCTAAAAATGGATGATTCTGTGCAACTTGAATCCCTCTCACTAGATTCCTCGTTACTGCTCAACGGGGCAGTAATAGGTAGGGATGACAGGATTTGAACCCGTGACATTTTGTACCCAAAACAAACGCGCTACCAAACTGCGCCACATCCCTTGAATTGTTCTACAGTGTCATTGTAGAGAATTCTTGTCTTGTTTTCCATATCCCTAGTTCCTCCATTCAGAAACACAATTTCTGTTAATTTTTCATATAATAAAATGAAACGACTTATTATATATAATATATATCCGAAATCTATTATACAAAAATGAGTATTTTTTAGAAATACTTGCTAAGAGGAGATGCATTTTTTCTGTTTTCATTTTAAGACAAGGAAAATCTTAGCATCCTTGTACATTTCAATTTGAATTAGGGATTCCGTGTACAACCCTAAGTGGCTCTTAACTACTGATATGCATCTGATTATATATACATTATTTTGATACATTACAAGAAAAAATAAAAGGAGGTTTTTCAATGCGAGATCTAAAAACATATCTCTCCGCGGCCCCAGTACTAAGTACGTTATGGTTCGGGGCTTTAGCAGGTCTATTGATAGAAATTAATCGTTTTTTCCCGGATGCGTTGACATTCCCCTTTTTTTCATTCTAATTATTGATATTAGAGATACAATGAAATATCTATGATGTGATTAATTGCCCCTCCGCTTTAATTCTCTTTTTTCCCTTTTTTTTTAGTTCTTATTTTTAGAATAAGGGACGAAAGAGAAAGAATATTCAGTTAATTCAACGTCTACGAGACTGGTATTGAATAATCTAATTAAATGAATATTCATATGGGGATAGAATAGAGTAGTAAAATGCAGATCTAGGGGAAGAATACAAGATCTTTAATTGAAATAACGTCTTTCGAATTAAAATATATATTATTTATAGGTTCGACATCATTATCGTCCATATTCGTTATTATGGCTTTGATTATTACTTTAGTGATTTATTTTGATCTTTTAGGGTTGGATTTCAAATTAGTAACTTCTATTTTTTCTTCCTTTCTTTTTCTTCGTTTCGAATCAAAATAGAAGAGTTGAGTAAATAAAAAACCCAACGGAGGTTCATGGCCAAGGGAAAAGATGCGCGAATAACAGTTATTTTGGAATGTACTAATTGTATCCGAAACGGTGTTAAGAAGGGACCACCGGGCATTTCCAGATATATTACTGAAAAGAACCGGCATAATACGCCTAATCGATTAGAATTGATAAAATTCTGTCCCTATTGTTACAAACATATGATTCATGGGGAAATAAAGAAATAGAGCGAACCAAGTATGTCTTATCCCTGAAAAGAGAAAGATGACATTATATAGAACATATTTAAATTTAAATAAAAAAGAATCCTATTGGGGGTGAAGGTGAATATGATAATTAATAAATAGGATTTTCGGGATAAGAAATAAACTAAACAAACAAACCATGGATAAATCCAAGCGACCTTTTCTTAAATCCAAGCGATCTTTTCGTAGGCGTTTGCCCCCGATTCAATCGGGGGATCGAATTGATTATAGAAACATAAGTTTAATTAGTCGATTTATTAGTGAACAAGGAAAAATATTATCTCGACGAATGAATAGATTGACCTTGAACCAACAACGATTAATTACTATTGCTATAAAACAAGCTCGTATTTTATCTTTGTTACCTTTTCTCAATAATGAGAAACAATTTGAAAGAACAGAGCCGGCCACTGGGGCTACGGGTCTTAGAACCAGAAATAAATAAGCTTATTCGTTGGTCACTTGAAGCAGAATTCCAATCCGAACCCAAACACGGATTGGTGTTTTGTTGGACAAATCCGAGAATCCATATTTGATTATCGTAAGAAAAAAACGACTCAAAAAAATTTATGGAACGTGTTCATTCATTTTGACTACTTTAAAAAGCATATATATATATAGTATATACTAATTTCGACCCCACTCTCTTGGAGTTCATTCTCGGGGGAACTCCATTTAAATTATTCCGGTGTATTCTTTCCGATCTGTTTCTTTTATGATTTCGTTCGAAATCATATAAAGACAATTCCTATTTGATATAGCTATTTGAGCTAGTATTTTACGATTCAGAAGCAATTGTCTTTTGTATAGATCATGTATTAATTTACTATAACTATAGGATACTCTCCTTTCGCGGATTACTGCGTTTATCCGGGCGATCCACAAACGACGAAAATTTCTCTTTTGCTTATCCCGATCCCGCCGAGCCGAAAACAAAGCTCTTATTTTCTGTTGAGTAATAGTTCGAGCAAGTCTTGAATGAGCCCCTCGAAAACTTGATGCAAATAAACGAATTTTTGTTCTACGTCTCCGAGCTATATAGCCGCGTTTAATTCTGGTCATTGAATAAATAAAACTTTGACGAATAACTAAATTGATTTATTTTCTTTCAGTTATCCTTTTGCCCGTCCTGGTCTATTAATAACCAAACGGATTTTTCCAATGTATAAAATACAAATTCCAATGGCTTCGGCTACTATAACCTTCCCGACCACGATTGCTTTTAGGTATTTCGCTGTGAAATACAAAAGAAATGAGAAATTGTATTTTGCTAGGTGCCAAAAAATATAGTCAATAAAAAAAAAATTAAATGGATAAAGAAATAGTGGGTTCCGTCGTTTCTATGGTTACTTCTTAAACGGTGAGGTCTTTTCTATACACCGGAGCCTTAAAACTTCATTTAATTAATTAATGTTTTTGGTAACTTGTATAGTTCACAACACACTCTTTGGCTCTACCCCCCTAAATTATCCAGTAACAGGTCTGTCACAACGAGACCCACCTAGACAGTAACGGTATTTAATTTTGAAAGTTAGCTGGATAACTGACCCTCGTAGTCCGCCCTTGGCCGAGTGAGAACTTCATTTTTTTTGACCGAAAAATACGATTTCCTCCGCTTAATGGATAATCATTTGCTACCAATGGAGAATTGCTTCTCATCTTAAATTCAAGTGATTGGATTTGCACCGATGAAAACCATAAACTTTATCCACAATATTAAAATAAAATATTAAGACTCAATTTGCTTATTTTTAGATAATGAATGAAGTCCGCTCTTCCATTCTATCTTATTCACGAGTATTGATCATTCATACTGGAAAGCGGTTTTCTTGCTTTTTTTTGTGTTAGCTGATGATCTAAACGAGTCGCACATACACCCTAGTACATGTTCCTCGACGCTGAGGACACCCCCCAAGAGCGGGGGATTTCGTGACATTTCGAACCGGCTGTCTGGTATTTCTAATAAGTTGTTTAATAGTTGGCATGTTGAATCATCTACCTACAAAGGCTGGTTTAGATTAATCCTAACCGGATATTATTATGAATTTTTTGTATTTAATAGCTTATAGTATTAATATCTCGAGTAAACTCGAAGATAAAATATAAAATCACATCTTTGCAAAAAATCCAATTTTTTCATTCAACTGCTACAAGATCAATAATTCCATAAGCTTTGGCTTCTGTTGCTGACATAAAAACGTCTCTTTCCAGGTCTTCCGATACAACCCATAAAGGTTTGCCTGTCCTTTGTACATAAACCCTTGTGATGGTTTCGCGTAGTTTCAGCAATTCTTCCGCTTCCAGGATAAATTCTCCCGTTTGTGCCATATAAAAAGAACTCGCGGGTTGATGGATCATTACCCTGATGGTAGAAGGGTTCTCTATCTGGTGTGATAAAACGAATAGAAAAGAAAGATAACGAATAATAGGAAAAAAGATAGAATTGAACAACCGTACGGGCATCATCTTTTGTGCATTGCATACGGCTCTACAATAAAATTGACCCTTAAACCTTTCATAAAGATAAAAATAGAATCTATCAACCCCAGATGGGTAAATCGTCAAATTGCCACCCTTTCTTTCGAAGGAGTTAAAAAAATACTATGATGGCTCCGTTGCTTTCTATTTTAAAACAGATTCGTTATTTTGTCTTTGATGCAGCAATCCCAAAGTTTCTTTTTGATCCAACCAAAAAAAGGAAAAATCTTATTTTTCGCACTCTTTTTTTTATAACATAAATAGAGCCTGTGAGTATGAAAACAAAAAAAGTTTGTGACGCTGAATTGGACTTCCCGATAGATAAGATAAAATCGGAAATACCTTTAATCTCATACGACTCTTTCGATACATAATCAAACCATTTGAAAAAAAGAATACATAATTTTTTTCTTTTATATCGAATTCGAAGTGCCATGCTATTATTACTTAATATTCATATGGCGAAGGCATAGTTTGCTTTTTTATCTCAAATAAAAAACCTCATTGGCGCCAAGCGTGAGGGAATGCTAGACGTTTGGTAATTTCTCCTCCAACCAATAGAAAAGATCCGATTGACGCAGCTATTCCCATGCATATTGTATGGACCTCTGGTCGCACAAATTGCATAGTATCATAAAGAGCTACTCCAGGTATTACCCACCCGCCGGGAGAGTTTATAAATAAATACAGATCTTTGCTCTCATCCTCGATACTGAGATATACCATAAGACCAATAAGTTGATTCGAGGTATCACTATCAATCCCTTGTCCTAAAAAAAGTAATCTTTCCTGATAAAGTCGGTTGAGTAGGGTAAAATTGTATCCCCTAGGAACCGTACACGCACCGTTTAATGCATACGGTTCAAAAAAATTGCGAAAATAAAGAATCAATGGCTAGATTCGAGCCCTCTTTTTTTTCCTATTCTTTATTTATATTTTATAGCAGGTTTTTGCTAACTTCTAATGAAAGGGCTTTTTATTCGATTTTTCAATAAAGACGAATTTTTACTTCTTTTCTTTCTTTTGTATAATAGAAAAAAGTCGATAAACTTATCGAAGTCACTTTTCGTTGATGTATTGTTTCATCGAGATTCAATCCAAATCCCGATTATATTTTCTTGTTCCTCAATGGGTCTTTTTAATCTTTTTAGGTTTATGCTCTACTCCGGGTAAAGATCCGCCCGTTTTTATTTGCACATATAGGACAAATCTTCTCATCACCATTTTTTTTGTTATGATTTTACAAATAACAAACGGAAATCTTTTATGATACGCGTAATAATCATAGATTTATTTATTACTAATTGGGTTTTTTCTAAACGGAGCCTGGATACTTGATTTTTTGAGTCCAACCAAAGCTAACCATAAATTAGTCGAATTGATAAAATTCCCCCAAACCTTGCATCTAATTGCACTTCACGCTCCAATTTTTGGATAATTGAATTTATCTTTCTTGGGCGAAACAGAGGATATCTCGCTCGGGGGAGAAAACGGGGAAATCCCATATGACACAATATGTCTGACAAGTCGCACTATACGTCAACCCAAGCTGAACCGCCATCTCCAGGAATTCTGTAAGGTACTTTTGGAACACCAATAGGCATGAATTGAAAAAAAAAAAGAACTAAATACTATAATTTCACTTTGATCTGGAAACGTACTAAGATGGTTTTACTGTCTTTATAATATTGGCTCTATCATATTTTTCATTTTATCCCTAGATTAGAAAAATTAAGGAAGAAAGACAAAATCAATAATGGAAAATTTTTATCGATGGTTTTTCTAATGATAAAGTAAGGATTTCCTCATAGAAAATGGCATCAATCCCCCATTGCGTATTGGTGCTTATCGAGTATAGAATAAATCTGCTTCTCTTTGTTCCTACGAACAGAACTCTTCCATGATTATGAACAGAATAAATATGAATCTAACCTTTGTTAGCAAATAATTTTCCGAATAAGGGGAGTCCAGAAGATAGTCTTAGTAGAGCTTTTCCAATGCAATAAAGTTACGTAGTGTTTATTTTTAGGGGTATTTTCCATGGGTTTGCCTTGGTACCGTGTTCATACCGTTGTATTGAATGATCCCGGACGGTTGCTTGCTGTTCATATAATGCATACAGCTCTTGTTGCTGGTTGGGCGGGCTCGATGGCTCTGTATGAATTAGCTGTTTTTGATCCTTCTGACCCTGTTCTTGATCCAATGTGGAGACAAGGTATGTTTGTTATACCCTTCATGACTCGGTTAGGAATAACTAATTCATGGGGGGGTTGGAGTATTACAGGGGGGGCTGGAACAAATCCGGGGATTTGGAGTTACGAAGGTGTAGCTGGGGCGCATATTGTGTTTTCTGGCTTATGCTTTTTGGCAGCTATCTGGCATTGGGTCTATTGGGATCTAGCAATATTTTGTGATGACCGTACAGGGAAACCTTCTTTGGATTTGCCCAAGATCTTTGGAATTCATTTATTTCTATCCGGGGTGGCTTGCTTTGGTTTTGGTGCATTTCATGTAACAGGCTTGTACGGTCCTGGAATATGGGTATCCGATCCTTATGGACTAACGGGAAAAGTACAACCCGTAAATCCGTCGTGGGGCGTGGAAGGCTTTGATCCTTTTGTTCCGGGAGGAATAGCTTCTCATCATATTGCCGCCGGTACGTTGGGCATATTAGCAGGTTTATTCCATCTTAGTGTCCGACCGCCACAACGTCTATACAAAGGATTGCGTATGGGAAATATTGAAACCGTACTCTCTAGTAGTATCGCAGCTGTCTTTTTTGCAGCTTTTGTTGTTGCTGGAACTATGTGGTATGGTTCAGCAACGACCCCAATCGAATTATTTGGTCCCACTCGTTATCAGTGGGATCAAGGTTACTTCCAGCAAGAGGTATATCGAAGAGTTAGTCTCGGGCTAGCAGAAAATCAAAGTTTATCAGAAGCCTGGTCGAAAATTCCTGAAAAATTAGCTTTTTATGATTATATCGGCAATAATCCAGCAAAGGGCGGATTATTCAGAGCAGGCTCAATGGATAGCGGAGATGGAATAGCAGTTGGATGGTTAGGACACCCTATCTTTAGGGATAAAGAAGGGCATGAGCTTTTTGTACGTCGTATGCCTACATTTTTTGAAACATTTCCAGTCGTTTTGGTAGACGGCGATGGGATTGTCAGAGCCGATGTTCCTTTTCGAAGGGCAGAATCGAAGTATAGTGTTGAACAAGTAGGTGTAACCGTTGAGTTCTATGGTGGCGAACTCGGTGGAGTCAGTTATAGTGATCCCACTACTGTGAAAAAATATGCTAGACGCGCTCAATTAGGGGAAATTTTTGAATTAGATCGTGCAACTTTGAAATCGGATGGTGTTTTTCGTAGCAGTCCGAGGGGTTGGTTTACTTTTGGACATGCTTCGTTTGCTTTGCTCTTTTTCTTCGGACACATTTGGCATGGTGCTAGAACCTTGTTCCGAGATGTTTTTGCTGGTATTGACCCGGATTTGGATGCTCAAGTCGAGTTTGGCGCATTCCAAAAACTCGGGGATCCAACTACAAGAAGACCGGCAGTCTGATACAAGACCACTGCTTTGGTATCTTTCACCTCTATATTATAGATTTTTAGAGAGGATTTTAGTATAGAATAGAGTACTGGGGTGAAGTTGAATCCTTTTTGACTCTTGCTCTTTCAAGATGATTCCTCAAAATAAAAAAGAAAAAATAAACAGGTTAGGGAAGCTATAATTGTAAACCGCGATCGAATTTATGGAAGCATTGGTTTATACATTCCTTTTAGTCTCGACTCTAGGGATAATTTTTTTCGCTATCTTTTTTCGAGAACCACCTAAAGTTCGAACTAAAAAGATGAAATGATTTTTGATTATCTTAATTGAAGTAATGAGCCTCTCCATGTTGAAGAGGCTCATTACTTCAACTAGTCCCCGTGTTCCTCGAATGGATCTCGTAGTTGTTGAGAAGGTTGCCCAAAAGCGGTATATAAGGCGTACCCGGTAAAACTTACAAGTAAACCAGATATAAAGATAGCGACTAGGGTTGCTGTTTCCATTATGATTATATAATTTCAAGACCCCAACGGATCTATCATCAGATCGTTTATTTACAATGTAAGGGTATACAAAGTCAACAGATTTCAATGAATACAATAGGATTTTATGGCTACACAAACTGTTGAGAACAGTTCTAGAGCGCGCCCAAGACGCACTAATGCAGGGGGTTTATTAAAACCATTGAATTCAGAATATGGTAAAGTAGCCCCGGGGTGGGGAACGACTCCTCTAATGGGTGTCGCAATGGCTCTATTTGCAGTATTTCTATCGATTATTTTGGAGATTTATAATTCTTCTGTTTTGCTGGATGGAATTTCAATGAATTAAATCTATAAGAACCGCAAAGTACTAACTTTTGAATAAAAAATAAATAAGTTTAGAACGGAGATTTCTGGTCTATTCTATTTTGGTAGTTCGATCGTGGAATTTATTTCTTTCTGTATTTCCCGAATATGAGTGTGTGACTTGTGAGAATTGATTCTATTGATAGTAACATAGAATAGGGAATAGGCCTGTCACCTTGGTTCAACTTCGTCGGATATTTATTCGAGTATCTGTAACACGAACTAGATGAACTAGATTAAGAAATATTTGAACTATGATTCATACTTAATATTTGACCTCGTGCCCGGCTCCAAAAAAATTCCAAACAGTTTGAAAAA